CCCCTCTTTTACCATTAGCAAGAACTTGTTTCAGTTGTATATCATAAGGAATTCGAACAACTGCTTCAAATACAGTATCTGGAAGTACCGCCTGCGGAACCTCAATATCCACGGGCTTGTTAGCTAAATGGCAATTGGCACATACAATACGCCCCGTTGCTTCTCGTGGATTTTCATAACCTTGCTGTGCAAAAATGGGATATGCTTTTGAAATATCCGGACGGGTTATGATATATATTAGAAGCGATACGGAAATATAACGAGTAATCTGTTCCTTTATCCAAGAAAAAGTGTTTCTATTTTCCATGGTCCAATCATTGATCCAAAAATTTCTACAATACAATACAATAAGGGGGGTAAGTTGCTGGTATAGTTCCCTATCCACAATTCTGTTAGTTACTTAACCAATTTTACTGGAATGAGATTTCCTGGAGAATAATATCAATATCGGACGAATCCCGAAGATGGGTAAAAGTAGAAAACGTAAGTACGATTTTCAATACTTTGTTTATGTACAACTACAAAATAACAAGGGCTCCAATTTTAAATTTTATTAGATTACTATCAGTGGATTTTTTTTATCAGTCATTCATTGAATGATAAATAACTACAAGTGACGGAGATACTCGATTTAAATAACGAAAAATCAAATATTTAAAAGTTGTATCAAGAATGACTGGAAAGGTGGAAACCAGACCAGATAGAATTTGATCATTATGAACAAACCCAAAATCTTTGTAGACAGAGCCAATCATTAATTCCCAACCGTGGGGCGAATGAAATCCGATACATAAGTCAGTTAATAATAGAATAGAAAAAGCTTTGATTGTATCGCTTAAGTTATATAGGAATTTCTGGGACCACGAGTTAAGAATACCAAGTTCTTCATTACCAAGGATAGAATACCCGCTTAGAATAACAAAACATATTATATTTGTCGAGAAGTGCAAAATCATCTGGATACGATCCTCATTGTGTATCTTAATTAGTTGGATCGTTTCTTGTTGAATTCCTATACGAAGCATGTGTAGACGTATCTCTGAATATTCTTCGATCAGTTCGTCGAAGACGAGCAGTTCCTCCAATTCTATGAATTTTTCTAGAATATTTTTTTCTTGAATCTCATTCAAACAAATTTCGGATTGACCAGTATGCCACCAACTCATAACCCAATATTCCAGACTTTTTTGAAATGAGAGAGAAAGACACCAGGGCAAAAATACTATAGATACAAGATATACCAGAGGTGGGAATACTTTCCTGTTTGCCATTTTTTCCCCTGTGAATTGTTAATCAACCAACTCCATTCGTCCGCTTTATGCGATTAAATGTTTCTTTCACGTATGAGTTCTATATTCTATACAAGGTATGATGAATCTAGTTTATTTTTTTTTAGGATTTTTTGGTTAGTCTTTGAATCTAGAAAGAATAGAAAAATTGACTAAGAATCCACTTCGAATGAAGTTATTAGGTTCAATTTGAAACAACAGTTTCCTCTCGATAAATGACCCCCTTAATTCTTAATTAATGAATATTAGTAAGATTTTGAGACGAAAGAACCTCTTTTTCTATCAAAATATCTACTATTTCAAAAAAAATTCACGGATTAGTCATTGTCATTTTTGTGTTGGTCATTAAGTAACAAAAAAGGAAAAGGAAACCTCAAAAAAAAAAAAAAGGGGGGGGGGGTTCTTTTTAGTTATGTTCTAGAAAAGGGGCGATTCTTGCGTTTTTATCTCCTGATGAAGTGGGAATCTACCAGTTCTCAAAATACTTCAATTGGTACACGCAAGAAATAGGCCAATTCAGTAGCTTTTTGTTCAATTTCTCTTGGAGTCAAATTATCATCAATACGCGTTAAGGGAATGGCCCCCCGCCCTCGGATGTCTATATAAAGAACACGACGAACATAAATACTCTCTTTAACTTCTATTCTAATGGACTGAATATCTTTTATAAAGAATCGGCGTAATATGCGACGATTTTTTCCAGGGAATCCCCAACGAAAAATACACATTACGCCTTCCTTTCTATCGAATCGATCATAACCACTACCTACATTCCAGAAAATTGTGCACCACAAATAGGAACTAATAAAGAGACCCGCGAGTCCGTAGAAAGACATCACGATCCCTTGCGAAAAAAAAATGATTGGATGAGAAGGAAAAAAGGATATCAAATTTCGTCCAAGGTAACTGGACGTTCCAACCAATAAGAATCCCAATGAACCTAAAAAAAGGATAATGGCCCAGAAGAAATTACTTATTTTTCTAGACCCTACGATAAGTTCTATCCATATATGTTCTGATCGCCAACTCATACTCGATCCGATTGTATTCTATTGGAATTGAGAGACTACCTCAAATTAATTTGACTTTACTCTTTTTGTTTACGAAATAACTCTCATCAACTAGCGCTAGTTTGATGTGAACCTTTACTTTAGGAATAAGTGATCAAATTGGTTAGAGCTAAAAAACTAGCATATCTCGTATAATCCCACTATACATCTAAAACACGAATCTTCCGTTGCCAATTTGATCCATCCAGCGGATCCTGACACGGGTAGAATTCATTGGCTATATTTCTTGTGTCAGCGGGCCTGGGGGGCCCCGTGCTTTTTTATGCTTATGTTTGCTCAGCGAAAATCACATACACATATTATACCATATACCATATTTCACTAAATCGATATCTTTTTTATGATACAAATCTAAGTTTTGAAACAATTGTAGGGTATAGATATAGGGTCACCTCGGATCTAAAGAATCTTGTTTTTTTGAACATGAAGAGATAAAGAAGCCATTGCAATTGCCGGAAATACTAGGCCTACTAAAGGCACAAAAATAGAGGGAAAGTTGAAAGTTGTCATAGAAATGGGTACCTCGATTTATTGTTTGTACCTGTTATGTTATTTATAAATTCAATATATCTTATAATAATTCTAATTTTAGAAATTAGAAAAGAATGAAAATAATTAATTCAAATAAAGCTCATTATTATGACTGTAATAACCCATTCAATGCTCAATTTCAATTATTATGATAACCATAAATCGCAGTATCTATATCGAAATATCTAAGTGAGTATCTAGAATAAGGGCAAGAGATGTAGAACTAAGTATTGTATTTGTCTTTTCGTCTCTATTCCATCCCATTTTGATTCAAAGGAAAGAAAGTGTGGAACTTAAATAACTCACCTAAAACGTTTTTTAAAAGATTACGCGGTACAATTAGGTCAAATAAGCCCTTATCAAATAAATATTCAGCCGATTGCGAACCCTCGGGTACTGTTTTATTCAATGTTTGTTCAATTACCCTTTTACCCGCAAATGCAATGTAGGCATCGGGTTCAGCAATAATGATATCGCCCAACATACCAAAACTAGCTGTCACTCCACCAGTAGTAGGAGATGTAAGGATTGATACATAAAACAACTTTTTATTTGATTGATAATCATATAAAGCAGACGATATTTTAGCCATTTGCATCAAGCTCAAACTTCCCTCTTGCATGCGCGCCCCCCCGGAGGCACACACTATAACAAGAGGGAGAAAGTTATTGGTAGCATGCTCAATCAAACGGGTGATTTTTTCCCCAACCACGGATCCCATACTACCCCCCATAAACTGAAACTCCATAACCCCGACTGCTACGGGAATGCCGTTTAGGCAGCCTATGCCTGTTTGAACAGCCTCAGTTAATCCTGTCTTTCTTTGATAAGAATCAATACGATCATTATAAGGTTCCTCCTCCGAATGAAATTCAATGGGATCCAGAGAGACCATGTCTTCATCCATAGGATCCCAGGTACCGGGATCAATCGAAAGTTCGATTCTATCTGAACTGCTCATTTTCAAATGATATCCACATTGTTCACAAATATTCATTTTTGATTTCAAAAATTTCTTATAATTCAATCCATAACAATTTTCGCATTGAACCCACAAATGCCTATATTTTTGAGTTACATCAGGATCATTAGAACTTTCTATTTGAGTTACATCGAGATCGTTAGAACTTTTTCCTATAGTTAAATCACTACCCTTCGTGCAGATTTGTATACTCAAAACGTCTTTTTCATTTTCACTATTATTTCTACTTTCACCACAAACGGCCTTATAAATGTAACTCTCACTTCCATTATCACTCTCACTTACTGTCGAAGCATGGATACAGATTTGAGACTGAAGATAACTGTCAATGCAATTATAAATATGATTATTCCAACTATATTGAGTACCATACATGGAACTAGAATTTCGATAACTATAAAAAGAACTAGAAAGTTCACTCAGAAAAGAATGATTGTTATCAATCTCAAAAATTTGATTTTCAATATCCAAATATATGGAATAACTGTCTCCATTACTATCCTTAACTAAAAAGGTGTCATCAGGGGTGAAATTCCGAATATCCTTTTCGCCCAATAAAAAATCAATATTACTATAACGAGAATCATCAAAACCCTCCCAACTCTGAATATTTTTTGGTGTATCCTTTATATGCGACTCTTCACTTTTACTGGGATTTTCACTAGGACCTGGATTGCTCATTGATTTAGTTAGCCCACATCTGCGTCCTAACTCTTTCTTACAAAGCATCGAATTAAACCGCCATTTTACCATAGAGTTTTCTTGCCTCTTATTTGTTTACATGAAAATAGAATAGATGAATAGTCATTTGATTTAAAATGATTTATTTGATTGGAATATCTTATTTACTATGCGAATAAGCATAGAAATACATGGTATTTCTTATTAGCTAATAACAAAAGGTTAAGAATTTTAAGTATTAAAAACAGAATTATCTTTTGTTTTAGTCGAACCCCTTCTCATTAGCTCATTAGAAATAAAATGAAAAAGAGCGCTTTCCCAAAAGAACTATAACTATTTGTTTCTACTATAACCTAAAAGAGATCGTTTTTTTTTTCGTAAAATCTCGTCTCCGAACTAACTAAAAATAAGAAATAATTGACGGTTATATTCCACCAATACGTAAAG